TCGAGATTGAAAACAATTGAAGTAATAGTATTCTCTGGCGGCGAATGCTTTTTGCTCGAAAATAAAATAAAATGATCTAGTTTCAGCTGTTAAGTTGGCCCGTTCCCATGGATTCAAGGTTCGTTGCGTGACCAATGGGTATTGGGCTCAATCCCTAACAGTTGGAAAAAAACGTTTGCTTGAATTAAAGCAAGCTGGATTAAATGAAATAAATTTGAGCACAGGAGACTTTCATCAAGAATGGGTTTCTCAAGATACTCTTATCAATGGTATTCTATTATCGTTAGAGATAGGATTTGATAATATTGCTTTGATGGTTGAAACTCAGAAAGAAAGAAAAGTTACCGCCGCTACAATATTGTCCAACAAGAGATTCAAGGATATTGATCTCACAGCGTTAAAAATCTTAGAGTCTCCTTGGATGCCAATGTCTCTAGAAGATACTATTTCTCAAAAAGAAGAACACACGGTAAATAAAACGAATGTTCGTTTCCGGAGAGGTTGCGATAGCATATTTACTACTTTAGTCCTTTCGCCTGATAAAGAGTTAGGGATTTGTTGTGGATTAGCGAGAGAAAGTATACCAAACTTGAATAGCCGTTGGGAAAACGGTTTTTTAGATGTGGAGTTGTTGAAACATCAAAATGATTTCTTAAAGATATGGTTGTTTGTAGACGGTCCCGAAAAAATAATCTCATGGGCAGCCTCAAAAGATCCAAATATCCTGTGGGAAAACTTGTATTCTCATCATTGCCATGCTTGTTTAGCTTTGTTTCAAAGAAAAGAGATTGGAAATGTAATAAGAAAACATTATAGAGAACGTCTTGATGATGTATTATTTCGTTATTCATCAATTTTAAGACACCAAGAGATTCTGATTGAAAAAGTTAGCACAAGACAAGGCACGGAGTAGATAAGATCTTTTATTCCTGGTACAAGCGCTTCTGACGACGCGCTTGTACTTCGTACCTTATTGACAACTTTAACAGCTAAAGATTCACACCACACAATAAATGGTTTTTCTTTTTTGTGTGAATCTTTAAAAAAGAAAGCACTTTATGCTTTCTTTTTTAAAAGCTCTAATAGTTCTTTATTTTGTAACAAAATCCGTTCATTTTGTTCGGAGAGATTAGAAACAGCTTCTTGAAGATTATTGATTCTTTTCTTTTGTTCATAATTACTAGAAATGGTCAATAATGCATTCGTAAAAAAAATCGCCAACCCCCCTAAAAAAATTCCGTAATAATTTGGCATAAAGATGATTCTTTTCTTTCTTAGACTCTATAAGAGGCGCGTTAGCTAGATTTTTCAAAGTTATTGGTTCTCAATATTTCGAATATAGTTCCAGATTTCAATTTCTTGTTCATAATTCAATGAAATAGATTTCATAATTTTGTCATGCTTGCGATCCGTAGAGTAATACTCGACAGATTCAAAATATTCTTTTGCAGTATAGTATAAAGAAGCTACAACAGTAAAATTGAAAAGAATTACAAGATCAGAAGTATAAGACCAAGAATCAGTAATAGATCCCAAGGGCGGTTTTGTATTTGTACTTGAAATGGCAGGGATTGGCGGCTCACTTGTTGGGATTTGTATACTCATGTGCCCTGAATTATTGTTTATTACAAAAATGTTAACAGTTTTTGCACTAGAATCGGCCGCACTAGGAGCCTTATCCACTAGCGAAGCAGCAGAAAAATGCCCTGTACTTGGAAGTTGAACTGAATTTAAAGTCTTTACAATTTGCCCGCCAACCTGTTTCAATTGAGTGATTAATTCGTTTATTTCTGGGTTCATTTATTTAAAAGTAATAAAATAAGTATTTATAGTAATAAAATAAGTATTTATACAATTTTTTTTTTTCCTGAAGATATGGTATAAGAGGTTTTTCGATTTCAACAAGAACAGAACGTGTTACTTTGAGTGAATCGGAACAAAAAGGCTCTTTCCTCTTTCAATGGCTTAGACTGATTGTATCAAAGTTTAAATCTTTGTCAATCTTTTTGTTCTGTTTGAGAAAATCAATTTTGTTTGAGAAAATCAATTGTCCAAGCTGACTGAGATCCGTGTGCTTCGCGCCTCTTCAAATGAAACCGGTGCCCGGTCCTAAGGTCCGCAGCACCTCACGGTAAACCGGTTTCAGCTCGTCAGCTCAGTCAGCTCAGTCAGCTCCGACTAAGTGGTCTGCGGGAGTCAGAAAGAGGCTTATGGGATTGACAATGGCAGCTTTTCGGGATAAAATAAATATGAATCCTGGTGCCCTAGGTGCAGAGGAAACACGCCAACCCATCCCGAACTTGGCGGTGAAACTCTGTTGCGGTGACAATACTGCTGGGGGAGCCCTATGGGAAGATAGCTCGGCGCCAGGTCCTCCGCCTCTTCCAAACCGAGCTCCGAACCGGCAAACGAATTAGACTTTTTTCATGCCGATCCGTGTGCTTCTCGCCTGACCCTAAGTATAGCACTTTTTTAATTTTGAGTGCATTCATATCTTAGTTCCGTTTACGGATCAATGGCTTCAACTGGTTTCAATAGCACACGCGCGAAGCCAAGTACAGGCACGAAGTACACGCTCGTACAGCATCTTGTTCTCTCTATCAACATATGATATAATTTTTCCAGTGTTACACACTGGCGCGAAGCGAACCGGTTCCCGGTCCTCAAATAGGCTTTTTCTCGGAGAAGCGAAGCTAAAGCCCGTTGGCGCGACCAAGAATTCCAAGAATTCCAAGAATTCCAAGAATTCCAAGAATTCCAAGAATTGTTTTAGGCGCAAAGCACAGGAGAGGGGCGTGTAGCTCAGCGGATTAGAGCACGCGGCTACGAACCGCGGAGTCGGGGGTTCAAGTCCCTCCTCGCCCGGTGCTGTCAATTCTATTGATTGTCAAAATTTCACCCACCGCTTCTCGCCTGGCTGGTTGTAAAAAATTTTTGGGAAAAGATTTCATGTACTCCGTGCCTTGGTCACAGATCTTGGTGCGACAGCACTACAGAATAAAAATAAAATAGAGTGTCTGGTATGGACTTGCAAGAGTGTTTGCTTTTTAGCATCTCCGACCCAAAAACACCAAAACACAATATTTGTTGCGGAACTCGCCCCGTTCGTGTACTTCGTGCCTCACGGTCAACCGGTCCCCGGTCCTAAATATTGGTTGGTTATTGGTCGCGCCTCCTACAGTGCTAAGAGCCGCATCATCAAAAACAGCTCGTCAGCTCAGTCAGCTCGTACAGCACTTCCTCTGAGACAGGCGCGAAGCACACGGATCGGCATGAACAAATCAATCTATTTTGATCCCGCAGTAGCTGTGAAGGCAAAAGAGGCTTATGGGATTGACAGAAGGGGTTGGCATGGATAAACTAGTGACAATCATCTTGGCTGATGCTTTGATTTGCACTTCGGCTCCTAACGTCGTTTCGGATCATAGCATAGAGAAGGGGGGGGTATAGCTCAGTTGGTAGAGCGCCGCCCTTGCAATTGGGTCGTTGTGTTTGCGGGTTGGATGCTTAGTTTGCTAAGCGGTAATGATAGTATTGTTTACCCAAATCGGTGGCTAACTTTTTCCCAGAAATGGGGAAGAGGACTGGAACATGCCATTCAAGACTGTGCTTCTTGTCTCCTATCCCCGGCTGTGACCCGTAAACGGTCGTCCGTTTACGGATCGCGAAGGGATCAATAGGATCAAGAGCGTAGGAGAGGTAAGATGGGCGCTTGGTTAGATCTAGGATAGATCGTACATGGCCTGCGGTTGGAGTTGGCGGCTCTACTAGCGTCCTATGGACCTAGGGAAGAGAATTGAACTGGTTCTTGCGAACAGTTTAATACACTATCTCTCTTCATCCCTCCGATCCGTAAACGGAACTAACGTCGTTCGGCACGACCTGACCTATAAACCTATTATTTGATTTGGTTTGGTGGATGTTCGAATGTTCTTCAAACGTTTGCGGAGTTCGATTCGGAGCAACAAGCCATGGACCAATCCCATCATCACCACCCCGCAGAAACTACGAGATCGCCCCAACGCCAGTAGGCAGGGTCACAGACCGACCATAGAGGAGCGTCCTGCTTTGGTAGCTTCCTGCGACCGACGTTAGCCGGAGCGGAGCTTTCAGGCGCGAAGCACGCGACAATAGCCAATAGCAATAGAGGACGCTCCTTTGTGAGGGTCGGAGAGGGGCTCCCGAATCATAACCATAACCATAACAACAATTAATGGTCCCGGGTCCCGCCGCTAAACTAAACATTATAGTATTTTATAGCAGTGGTGCGATCCTTTTCGGGGTAGCCCATCGGAGAGCACAGTACGATGAGAGTTGTAGGCTGTGTTCGGGGGGGAGTGATTGTACATGACTTCTAACCGGTTCCCGGTCCTCACGGTCAACCGGTTTCCCGAAGGATACGATCACTTACCCTGTGGCGGATGTCAGCGGTTCGAGTCCGCTTACCTCCAGCCAGTATTGTATTGAATAAGAGACTACTCTTTGGCAACATCTTAAAAGAAAAAGATGTTGCCAGATCCGGCGCTGACCCGTTTACGGGTCGCACGAAGCACTCTTGTGTTGTGGATGTTGACAAGTCCCATCTTTTTAGGTCCGTTTCGGATTGTAGTGTAGCTGTTCAAATGACTAAGGGCTTATGGTGGATACCTAGGCACCCAGAGACGAAGAAGGGCGTAGCAAGCGACGAAATGCTTCGGGGAGCTGAGAACAAGCATTGATCCGGAGATGCCCGAATAGGGGAACCTATTTGACTGCCTGCTGAATTGATAGGGAGGCAAGAGACAACCTGGCGAACTGAAACATCTTAGTAGCCAGAGGAAAAGAAAGCAAAAGCGATTCCCTGAGTAGTGGCGAGCGAAATGGGAACAGCCTAAACCGTCTTCCGTTTCGGAAGGCGGGGTTGTGGGAGAGCGACATAAGCTAAGAGTGACTAGACGAAGCAGCTGAGTCCTGCACCTTAGATGGTGAGAGTCCAGTAGTTGAAAGTCTCTCTAGCAAAC